TCTTTTGGTGTTCTATTTTAATCTACCATATCTAAATGATTGACAAGAAATGTCAATCGATCCCCTTTTTCTCGGGTTAACCAGAAAGGTTAATTACATGAGTTTCAAACTTGAATTTTGATCAATAATCAGTTTTCTCTTTTCTCCCACCTTCAGAAGAACATAGGTATCTCCCCCTGTCGTTAGAATTTTCTGAACGGTAACTATCTCAGCTTCATATAGAAATTCATATAGAATCTTTGAAAAGGACTTTCCTCCAGAAGAAAGAAAGGACTTACTGTCTTTGGGATCTGATGCCGCACCGCTGCTCAATACCTTAGTAGATCGACTCTATTACATAAGTGGATTCCTAACTTTTATCTCATGATATTAAGTAAGCATAAGCAGTTCTTATTGTATCGGCCTCAAAACCTCGCTAATTGATCTTTACGGCGCTTCCTCTATCAATTAGATCCTTTATCCATAGAATCTAGTATATAGGCCGTACTTATTTCTTCCTATTTCGGCTCGTATGAAGTCTCTTTCTTTGCTACAGCTGATAAAAATCGTTCTTTGGACGATGCATATGTAGAAAGCCCGTTTTGTTTCTAGTATTTACTAGAAGATTTGATCTTTCTTTCCTTCTTTCTATAGTGGAGATAGTCGCACGTAATGACAGATCACGGCCATATTATTAAAAGCTTGTGGTAAGAATGGGTTTCGTTCGAGTGCCCGGAAATAATATTCCAAAGCCTTCGTATGTTCTCCGTTGCTTGTGTGGATAAGTCCTATGTTATAGAGTATATAACTTCGATCATAAGGATCAATTTCTGGTCGCGTAGCTTCATAATAATTTTGTAAAGCTTCCGCATAATTTCCTTCGGATTGAGCCGACATCCGTTACGGTCGTTCAGTTCATTCTATTCAAAGAATCTCCGTTCCAGAACCGTACGCGAGATTTTCATCTCATACGGCTCCTCCCTTCTGTGCATAGTAATAAGGGGAGAATAGTCCATGGACTCAAAAAAGATTGAAATACTCTTATTATGAACTGAAAGGGGCTGGTCTTTTTACAGGAAATCTCTAGCCAGCCTTACTGCAAGAGGTTTGTCTTTTCTTAACTTAGTACCAAGCGTATTATTGCTAGGTAGAAATGGTAACTCCAACAATTTCTTTGTCCTCAACGCCCTCTATTTTCTTTCCAGGAATTAGTCACTTCAACGATCTCCGATGGTTATACGGGTATCCAAAGTGCGAACGAGATGGGTGTTTGTTGTCCCAACCATTCTTGTTAGTCCCGATCCCGATAAGGAAAGGGGGTAAATTATAACAAAGTTTTCGTGTTGTTGATTCCTAGGTGTAGTGTTTCTTCCCCTATGCGGCCTATTGGTACTGGTGAAGTAGTATTGACCTGCAATACAGAGAACCTATAGGCGTAACCTTTCGCTCAATACTAGAATCAACAATTGAAGCATCTGAGGCTGCATCAATCGGGGATACACGACAGAAGGAGTTGTTCTTTCTATCTCCAAACTAACTTCACCTTCATCAAGCGTAGGTTTTTTCAAGAATCTTCTTTTGTATCCCGAATCATATCTCTTTCTCATAAGACTGAGATCGGTAAATAAAGAAAAAAATCAAATCGCACCATCTCTGTAATAGGTAAATGCCTCCCTTTCTCCTGAAGTTGTCGGAATTATTCGTAATAAGACATTGGCTATAATTGAAGAGGTTTTATCAATAAAATTTCCATTTATACGAGATCTAGGCATAGTTAACAATCCATTCGAGAATTCTTCTCATTACCCTTCGAGGGAAAACGATCCCACAAACAAAGGAGTTGTACAGTGCGAAATCACATAAAAACAGACTCATTCAAAAAAAATGTGGACCTTCCCCCCAAATTGTCCCTTTTGGGCAGAGATAGATGGGAAATTTTTGAATCCTATTGGATTTCATTCCAATGGAATTGTATACCCCTTATAACTACTATAATTACTACATTACTACTAGAACTACTAGAATTACTACTCTATTTATTTACTACTATATAAATATTACTATTTATGTTACATTTATCGAAGTTGAGGAATAAAGGAATTTTTCCTACAGATTCTGAGAACTCAAGAAGTTTTTTTATCCCTCGAGTCTTCAAGCGAAGGAAGACCTTTCTTTGCTTTGAAGAAAAGTTTTCTATTGAGAATTTCATTGATTGGTCGTACCTGTATTGGAGTAATATGAATGATTCGATATTCACCCGTTTTCTGGGCAAGAATCCTAAGGTTCTGTAGGAGAGATGGCCGAGTGGTTCAAGGCGTAGCATTGGAACTGCTATGTGGACTTTTGTTTACCGAGGGTTCGAATCCCTCTCTTTCCGTACCTTTACTTAATTCACCAGGGTTACCAACCGCAATGTATTAAATCAAATGACAATTATTGATACCATCATTCCGAGAGTAAGACCTTTATTTGATAGAGATTTTTCCTAATTACTGGGGTACGGAAATACCAATACCGGAAAGAGTAGAAAGGGATGAAAATCTCACCGCTGACCCGTTTGTGATACGTGAATGGGAGAAAAATCCGGATCAAACCCCTTCCTTATTTACTTGACTTTGGCGAAAAAAGGTCGGACAAAATTGTCCGAAGCTTTGTAGTTTTAGTTAGGTTTAGGTCTGACGGGAATAATATTCTACGACTAGTAACTCTTTGATTTTCAAACCGACCCATTTCCTATCTATTATTCGTTTTACTAATCCTTTGTATTGAGATGAGTGAAAGGTCAAATGGTTTACCCATTTCTTGTTCTTGCGGGGGGATGAATCAATATGATTTTGAATCAGATCTCGAGATCTTTGTTTATCCCTCGTAGTAATAATATCTCGGGGTTTGCAGCGATAACTCGGGATATCTACTATACGACCATTAACTAAAATATGTCTATGGTTAACTAATTGCCTGGCCCCAGGAATGGTCGAAGCCATACCCAATCGAAAAAGGATGTTATCCAAACGCATCTCAAGTAGTTGTAGTAAAACCTGACCCGTTGACCCTTTAGTTTTTCCAGCGATATGAACATATCTAAGCAACTGTCGCTCTGTCAGACCATAATGAAAACGCAATTTTTGTTTTTCTTCTAGACGAATACGATATTGAGATTTTTTCCTGAAACGCGATTTTTTTCTTCTAAGATAACTTCCGGGTCTAGGCCTTTTACTAGTTAGTCCCGGTAAAGCCCCCAGACGGCGTATTTTTTTGAAACGAGGTCCTCGGTAACGAGACATAAAGACTCCTTTTTTCTTTTTGAAATTTTATTTCATAGAATAACCTAGATTCAGGCTGAACTAAACGATAAATGAAGATAAATCTACTGAAGTGAAGTACTACAAAGAAGAATGAGATGGGTTGGATCAATATCTGGACTGCTTTGTATATATATATATGTGTATATATATGCATATATGTAATAGTAATATTAGGCATTAGGAAGTTAGATATCCTTTTCCTGATTTGTTCTGTAGAGATTTAACTGCCCCAATCCCTTTTTTATTCATAGTTAGAAGTTCCCGCGACATAATAGATCGGTGATCTTGTAAAAGAAAAAAGGTAGGAGTCTTTTCAATATTCCTTGATCTCAAGGAAACACTTTCAATCATGGAAAAAATCGGACAAATAGAGAAAAGCCGGCTATCGGAGTCGAACCGATGACCATCGCATTACAAATGCGATGCTCTAACCTCTGAGCTAAGCGGGCTCACATAGCAGAAACGGTGCATAGGGCATAGAATTCGGTAAACTACCGGGACCCTTACTAGAATTAATGATTCTATTATTAATTCTTACTATTAGTTCTTAACAATTATTATTAACTAGTAACTAAACTACTAGTAGCTTAACTACTATAAAACTTTAAATAGTAACTTTAAATAACTATAAACTATTAATAGAAATTATTAATTCTAGAGATTATTAATAGTCAATTCATATGAATTTCATAGAATTCTATGAAATTCAATATGGCTAATGAAAATGAATATCACAAGAAGCTTCTTCTCCTATATATCTAGTGTATGTATATCTTAATATAGTTATTTTATATAGTTATTATATAGTTGATTGTAGTGTAGATCTACACTATCTATTTAAGGGCGGATGAAAGATAATATCTATATATGGAATACCTAGATCTATCTGTATAGACCTATATAGATATAGAATCTATAGATCTATAGATAAAGAATTTGGCTTCTATTATATAGCTATTCTAAGCTAAGATATTGAAAATTCTTAATGGACTTAATGGAATAATTACTTATTATTATCGGTCTATGAATTCTCATTATTATAGGTAAATTTAGAATTTATAGAAGAAATTCTTATTCTACTATTAGAATATACTATAGTATTAGAATATACTATAGAATATAGTAAGTAGTATTAGAAATTTCTATTTCTTTTCTTTGATTTCATTTCTAATTTCTTTTCTTTGGAATTGAATTCAAAACGCAAAAGAAAATATTAGATTCTAACTCTATTAGTTAGAATTAGTTAGAGCAGATTCTATTCGAGTTCTATTCGAATTCTAGTGGATCGGTCCTAGGGAAAGGATAAGATGCCACCCAGAGCATAATGAGATCTTCCCACAATTTTATTCGGAAAGAGGGGAGATAGAACGAAAAAAAGAAGAATGAATATTGACCGTTCCAGTATTCCAAATCGAGCAGGAAAAATGAGAGAGGGAGAGACTTGTATATGTGGGATATTTCCATCCATATGGAATTGCGGATACATCAACCATAGAATCATTTCTGATTGGACCGGGTTCCCCGACAGAGATGAAAAAAAAATGGGTAAGAAATAGAAGCAGACACTGCTTTGCTATAGAAATCAGTCTATAATGAATTCAACGGTTCCAACAAAAATGAAAGAGGGGGAGACCACAATGAGATCTCGGCGGGGATATGGCGGAATTGGTAGACGCTACGGACTTGATTGAATTGAGCCTTGGTATGGAAACCTAC